ATTATATTCCATCTATATCCCAATTCCATTCATTTCATATCCCTTTTGTGTCATTGAAATAAGAGATGTTATATCTGTTTCTATCTATATAGATATGGAAAGTTAAGGAATCATCATATAATAATCGATAAATTGCAATAGAAAAAAAGGGGGGAGGTTTGTGATGATTTTGAAATCTTTTCTACTAGGTAATCCATTATCCTTATGCATGAAAATAATAAATTCGGTTGTTGTGATAGGGCTCTATTATGGATTTATGACCACATTCTCCATAGGGCCCTCTTATCTCTTACTTCTCCGAGCTTGGATTATGGAAGAAGAAAATGAAAAGGAGGTATCCGCAACAACTGGTTTTATTGCAGGACAGCTCATGATGTTCATATCGATCTATTATGCGCCTCTGCATCTAGCATTAAGTAGACCTCATACAATAACTGTCCTAGTTGTACCGTATCTTTTGTTTCATTTCTTCTGGAACAATCATAAAAACTTTTTTGATTATGGATCTACTCACAGAAATTCAATGCGTAATCTCAGCATTCAATGTGTATTCCTTAATAATCTAATTATTCAATTATTCAATCATTTTATTTTACCAAGTTCCACGTTAGCCAGATTAGTCAACATTTATATGTTTCGATGCAACAATAAGATTTTATTTTTAACAAGTAGTTTTGTTGGTTGGTTAATAGGTCACATTTTATTAATGAAATGGGTTGGATTGGTATTGTTCTGGATACGGCAAAATCGTTCTATTCGATCTAATAAGTATCTTGTGTCAGAATTTAGAAATTATATGGGTCGAATCTTTAGTATCCTCTTATTTATTACCTGTGTTTACTATTTAGGCAAAATGCCGTCACCTATTGTCACTAAGAAACTGAAAGATAAAGAAACCTCAGAAACGGAAGAAGAGGGAAAAAGAAAGGAAGAAAGTGATGTAGAAACAACTTATGAAATGAAGGAGACTGAACAAGAAGAATCCACCGAAGAAAAACCTTCCCTTTGTTCGGAAGAAAAGGAGGATCTGGACAAAATAGATGAAACGGAAGAGATCCGAGTGAATGGAAAGGAAAAAACAAAGGATGAATTTCACTTTCAAGAGGCACACTATCAAGATAGCCCGGTTTACGAAGATTCTGATCTGGAGACCCATCAAGATAATTGGGAATTGGGAAGACTGAAAGAAGAGAAAAAGAAAAGATTGTGGGTTGAAAAAACTTTTGTCACTTTTTTTTTTGATTATAAGCGATGGAATCGTCCATTACGATATATAAAAAATGAGAAATTAGAAAATGCTTTACGCAATGAAATGTCACAATTTTTTTTTTTTACATGTACAAGTGATGGGAAACAAATAATATCCTTTACATATCCGCCCAGTTTATCAACTTTTTCGGAAATGCTAGAACGAAGAATTTCTTTGTACATAATAGAAAAACTATATGACGAAGATCTTTATAATTCTTGGATTTATGCTAATGAAAAAAAAAAGTGCAATTTGAACAATGAATTGAGAAGCCGAATCCAAATTATAGAAAAAAATGAGAGATCCTCTAGTCTGGATATGCTTGAAAAAAAAACCATATTATGTGATGATGAAAAAAAAAAGAAATGCTTGCCAAAAGCTTATGATCCTTTTTTCAACGGACCATATCGAGGAACGAGAAAAGAATTAGATTCACGTGCAATCATGAATACTTATACAGATACAGAAGATTTAGTAGAATTTTTTTTTATAAATAAGATTCATGATCTACTTCTTAATGATTCCGTAGAACTTCACCGTCAATCATTTTTGAATTATACAGAAGAAAAAGGAATTGATTCAGAAAGTGAAGCAAAATATTTTCACTTTTTATTTGATGTAATTACAACACATACAAAAGATCAAAAAATAATGAAAAAGAAATCTATTGGAATTAGAAAAAAAGAAATCAGTAAAAAGGTTTCTCGATGGTCATACAAATTAACCGAGAATTTGAGAGAAGAGGAAGAAGAAAATGAAGAAGATTTGGAGGAAGAATATTATGAGATTCATTCAAGAAGAGCCAAACGTGTGATAATTTATAACGATAATGATCAGAATACCAATTCTCTTTCTAATATTCAGAATACTAGTAACAATGATAAAAAGGATGATCAAACGGAAGAGGGAGAGGTGGCTTTGATACGTTACTCACAACAATCGGATTTTCGTCGCAATCTAATCAAAGGATCCATGCGCGCTCAAAGACGTAAAACAGTTATTTGTAACCTCTTTCAAGTAAATGTACATTCTCCTCTTTTTTTGGATCGTCTAGACAAAACATCTTTTTTTTCGTTTTTTGATATCTTTGATATCAACAAAATTAAGAATATAATTTTTAGGAATTGGATGGGGAGAGAACAAGAATCAGAATTAAAAATTTCCTATTTTGAAAATGAAGATAAAAAAGAAGAAAAGGAGAAAGAAGAAAAAAAATATAAAAATGAACAGATAGAAATATCAGAAGCTTGGGATACCTTTATATTTACTCAAGTAATAAGAGGTTTGATGTTAGTAACCCAATCTTTTCTTAGAAAATACATTATATTGCCTTCATTAATAATAGCCAAAAATATTTTACGTATATTATTATTTCAAATTCCCGAGTGGGACGAGGATTTTAAGGAATGGAATAGAGAAATCCATATTAAATGCACCTATAACGGTGTTCAATTATCAGAAACAGAATTTCCCCAAGCTTGGTTAATAGACGGTATTCAGATAAAGATTTTATCTCCTTTCTGTCTGAAACCTTGGAGAAAATCTAGGGCACGATCTCATCATAGAGATCTAATGAAAAAAAAAGAAAAAAAAACAAATTTTTGTTTTTTAACAGTCTGGGGAATGGAAGCGGAACTTCCCTTTGGTTCTCCTCGAAAACGACCTTTCTTTTTTGAACCTATTTATAAAGAACTTCAAAAAAGAAAAAAAAAAGGAGCCATCCAAATAGTTCGAATTATCAACCTAATAATGAAAAAACTGGATAAAGTAAATCTAAATTTATTATTTGAAGTGAGTAAAGAAAAAGTATATGAATCAAACGAAAATAAAAAAGATTTAAAAAGAAATATTACTAGTGAATCATCCGTTCTAAATCAAACGATAAATTGGTTCAATTATTCACTAATAGAAAGAAGAATGAAAGATCTTTCTGATAAGACAATTCAAATCAGGAATCAAATTGAAGAAACTGCAAAAGACAAGAAAAAAAAAGAAATAGTTATAATTTATGATAATAAAAGATCGGGATTACAGAAGCATATTTGGAAAATATTAAAAAGGAAAAATATCCGATTAATGCGTAAATCACACTACTTTATCAAATCATTTATTGAAAAAATATACATAGATATTTTTTTATGTACCATTACCATTTCTAAGATCAATACACAACTTTTCTTTGAATCAACAAAAAAGATCTTTAATAAATCCATTTACAACAATGGAATAAATAAAGAACAAGAAGGAATTGATGAAAGAAATCAAAATACAATGAATTTTCTTTTGACTATAAAAAAATTGTTTTCAAATATTGATAATACTAATACTAGCAATAAAAATTCCAATACTTATTGGAACTTATCTTCCCTATCCCAAGCATATGTTTTTTACAAAATATCACAAAACCAATTACTTAATAAGTATCAATTGAGACCTGTACTTCAATATCAAGGGAGCTATCCTTTTTTTAAGGATAATTTAAAAGACTATTATATGATACACGGAATATTTAATTATAAATCAAAACATAAGCAAATTAATACGTTTGTAATGAACGAATGGAAAAACTGGTTAAAAAGTTATTATCAATACGATTTATCTAAAAAAAAAAAGTATCAATTAGTATTAGTACCTAAAGAATGGAGAAATAGAATTGAGAAACATCGTATGATTCAAAATAAGGAATCAAACCAATTGGATTTCTATAAAAAAGATCGATTCATTTATTCCATGAAAGAAAATGACTATGTAGAGAATTCATTTATGAATAAAAAATATAAATGGAAAAAACATTACAGATATGATATTTTCTCATATAAATACATAAGCCTCCCTAATTTATACATTTCTGAATCAACATTAGAAAAAAAAGGGGACCAAGAAATTACATATCATTTCAATACATCAAAACCTGAATCATTTTATGTATTGGTAAGTATACCTAGTAATGATTATCTAGAAAAAGTAGAAAAAGGATTTCTTATTGATAGGAATACTAATTTGGATAGAAAATATTTTAATTGTAGAATTCTTCATATTTGTTTTCTAAATAATATTGAGAATAATATAGAGATCTGGACCAATGCACATATTGGCATCAAGATTCAGAAAAAGACTAAGACTGAAATTAATAATTTCAATAAAATGGAAAAAAAAGATCTTTTTTTTCCTACAATTCATCAAGAGAGCAAAACATGCAATTTCGTTTTTGATTGCATGGGAATGAATAAAAAAAGGTTCTATGATAATGATATCGCATCCAATCATGATACTATATCCAATCTAGAAACTTGGTTCTTCCCAGAATTTGTACTACTTTTTGATGTATATAAAATTCAACCTTGGATCATCCCAATCAAATCACTCTTTTTTCATTTTTCTATAAATGAAAAAAGTAAAAAAATTAACGTAAAATCATCTAAGAAAAAAAAAGATATTGAATTAGGAAATTTCAAGCAGGAAGAAAACCAACAACAAGTCCAAAGAAATCTTGTATTTAATCTAATAAACCAAAAGAATAAAAAAGCTGTTGAAGAAGATTATGCAAGCTTAGAAATAAAAAAAGGTATAAAAAAAAAACAATATAAGAGCAAGAATGAAATGGAACTAGATTTCTTTTTGAGAAAATATTTACTTTTTCAACTAAGATGGGCTGATCATTTGAATAATAAAGTAATGAAAAATATAAGGGTATATTGTCTCCTACTTAGACTGATAAATCCAAAGGAAATTGCTATATCTTCGATTCAAAGAGGTGAAATAAATCTAGATGAAATGTTGATTCAAAGGGATCTAGTTCTTGCAGAATTGATAAGAAAGGGAATATTTATTATTGAACCAATTTGTCTATCTATACGAAGGGACGGAAAATCTATTATATATCAAACTATGGATATTTTATCAGTCGATAATAAGAAGTACCAAACAAATAAAAAAGATACAAAAAAAAGAATTGAGAAAGGGGGGTTTGAAAAATCCATTGCACGACACAGCAACATATTTTTGAGTGGAGACAAAAATCATTATGATTTACTTGTTCCTGAAAATATTATATCCCCCAGACGTCGTAGAGAATTTCGAATTCGAATTTGTTTCAATTCCCGGAATTTTCATGTTGTGGATAGAAATCCAAGATTTTGCAATGAAAATAAAATAAGAAACTGTGGGCAATTTTTGAATGAGAACAAACATATTAATACAGATAGAAAAAATTTCATTAAATTCAAATTATTTCTTTGGCCCAATTATAGATTAGAAGATTTAGCTTGTATGAATCGCTATTGGTTTGATGCCAATAACAGCAGTCGTTTCAGTATGTCAAGAATACATATGTATTAACAATTAGGAATCAATTCAATTCCAATGAAAAAGAATTTAGAGTTGATTTCCTACATATCGTCTAACATATTTGGTAGATGAGAAAGCCAAAAAACATATACACTATGTAATAATACTATAATACATGATGCTGATTTTCTAGTTTTATAGTATATCAACTTTCATTAGGAAGAGTGGAATTTATTTAAGTAAAAAGAACAAAGAAATTGTTCTATTTCGCGAATACATATATGTTTTGTATATTTTGATTAAAATATACAAAACATAAAAACATAAACCACATAAACGAAAAAAAGAGTATATGAATATAATCCAATTTTGATGTATACTAGATGAAAAGATAAAAATAACTGGCATAATAAAAATTCTTTATTATTATTTTTTTATTTTATTTTTCCTGATCGGTAAAATTCACAGAAAATAAAGATACAAATTTTCATTTATGGTCAAAAAAAATTCATTCATCTCAGTTATTACACAAGAAGAAAAAGAAGAAAATAGCGGATCTGTTGAATTTCAAGTATTCCATTTCACCAGTAAGATACGAAGACTTACTTCACATTTAGAATTGCACAAAAGAGATTTTTTATCACAAAGGGGTCTACGAATAATTCTAGGAAAACGTCAACGATTATTGACTTATTTGTCAAAGAAAAATAAAGTGCGTTATAAGAAATTAATGGATCAATTAAATATTCGGGAACCAAAAATTTATTAATTAAATTTGAATTTCTTATTATTATTCTTGTTCTTTTTTATTTTTTCATTATTTTTTTCTTAGTTCAGTTATTCTTTGTTTATATTTTTCATTTTAATAAATTAATGAAAAAATAAAAAATGAATTAAGGAAAAAAAATATGAGCCACAAGGTACATTGGACAAAGTTTCATAATTACCTTATCCCATACAAATCATTTACCTGTAACTATTCAATATCTTTAGTAATATTTCTGAGATCAATTCTTATATTTGGAGGTCTGGGAATAGTATTACTTACCAATCCCATTGATTCTGCCTTTTCATTGGTATTGGTTCTTCTTTTTTGTATATCCTTAATTCTATATTTTTTTAAATTCCTATTTTGTAGCTGCCACGCAGTTCCTTATTTGTGGGAACCCTAAATGTATTAATCATATTTGCTGTGCTGTTTATGAACGGTTCAGAATATTCCAATGATTCCTATTTGCGGACCTTTGGAAATAGGATCACTTCATTGGTTTGTACAAGTATTTTTTTTTCATTGAATGACTACTCTCCAAAATACGTTATGGTACGGAATTTTTTGGACTACAAGATCAAATCAGATTATAGAACAGGATTTTTTCATAAGTAACGTTCAACAAATTGGGATTCATTTATCCACAGATTTTTCTCTTACTTTTAAACTCAATTATCTAATTCTTTTACTTTCTTTGATAGGTGCAATTACTATGACTCATCAATAATCTAATATAACTAATATAAAATCTAATAAGAAAGAAGAACTTCTTTTTTTTATTAAAAGAATGAAAATGGATTTAATCTATTTTTTTCTCAATCTACTGTGAATATATTCTTTTGTTCTGTAATTCTTCTATTCTAGTCAACTTAATCGGTTTAATTTTTGTTCATTGTTCATATTTCAATGAATTGAGAGATATGAGGAATTTATTAATAATGTTAGCACATGTATTTCTTCTAAGTGTTTATTTATTTCTTATCGGTATGATCACAAGTCGAAGCATGGCTAGAACACTTATGTGTCTTGAGTTTATACTGAATTCGGTGAATCTAAATCTCGTCACATTTTCCAATCTATTTGATAGTCAACAATTAAAAGGAGAAATTTTCTCAATCTTTGTTATAGCCATTGCTGCTTTTTAAGCAGCTATTGGACTAGCTATTGTTTCATCGATCCTTCGTAACAGAAAATAAATTCGTATTAATCAATCAAATTTGCTGAAGAATTAGTTATAATTCTTCTATTTTCACATAGAAATCAAAATTTCTAATTTTAGAATATTCTAAATAGAATCTAATAGAATTAGAATAATAAGATAATATAATTAGAATTCAATATTAATAGAATCTAAAATTATCTTATTATTCTTTATATTATTTACTTATTTATTACTTATTTATTTATTTTCTTTCTTCTCTTTTTTTATATAGATTTATGATTGAGATTTAGAGTTACTAACCTCTTCTATCACTAAACTAATAACAAACGTATTAATTTGATATTGATATTATTAATTTGATATTGATATATTATATATCAATATCAAATTCTCAATATCAAATTAATTCTATTTCTATCTATCTATATAATTATTATACCTATATACTAGTATACCTATATACTAAAATCTTTCTATATTTTATATCTATATACATTCTATATAAATATAGTAAATATAATAAATATAGTAAATATAGTAAAATAGTAAATATAGTAAAATTTATAGTAAAATTAACATGAATTGAATTCGTAAACTTATATTTCATGGTTATTGAAATAGAAATCAAAGTATCTTGGTCCTTTCTCATAAACAGATTAAAAAATCTATTGATTCTTAAATTTTTGATAAATCATTGATTCATCTGGTGTCTACAATAGAAAATATATGATTCTTTCATTTTCTTATTTTACCAGATTGAAAATTTTTTGTGTTCAAAACTGGAATTTATAGACCCAATGTCACATTCAGTAAAGATTTATGATACATGTATAGGATGTACCCAATGTGTTCGAGCTTGCCCCACGGATGTATTGGAAATGATACCTTGGAACGGATGTAAAGCTAAGCAAATTGCTTCTGCGCCAAGAACCGAAGATTGTGTAGGTTGTAAAAGATGTGAATCCGCTTGTCCAACGGATTTTTTGAGTGTCCGTGTTTATTTATGGCATGAAACAACTCGCAGCATGGGTCTTTCTTATTGATATGTGACAAAAAACTCCACTTGAATCATTTGATTCCTCTTTACCGACAAAAGCCCGTATTCGAGAAAAGAGAATATATTATTCTTCTCCCGAGCACGGGCTTTTCTGGTATAATCTTATCTTGTCTTTATCACGAGTTATTTTCCTTGGTTAACAATACTTTTTGTTTTGCCCATATTTGCGGGTTCTTCAATTATCTTTTTCACTCATAGGAGAAATAAGGTATATAGGTGGTATACTCTATATATATATGTATCCTAATATGTATCCTAGAGTTCCTTCTAATGATCTATTTATTTTTTATTTTTTTATCATTTTCCAATTGGACGATCCGACCCATTAACTCAATCCAAGAAAGATTCTAAATGGATCAATCTTTTTGATTTTCAATCGAGACTGGAAACCGATGGACTTTCCATAGGACCCTTTTACTGACAGGATTTAGAACTACTTTAGTAGCTTGGCCAATTACTCAAAATCCGCGATTTTTCTATTTATTGATGTTAACAATGTATAGTGGTCAAATAGCATCATTTTCTTCTCGAGACTTTTTCCTTTTTTTCTTTACTTTTATCCATGTGGGGAGGAAAAAAATGTCTATACTCGACTACAAAGTTTATTTTGTGCACTACCGGAGGTAGCCGGAGGTAGCCGGAGGTAGCCGGAGGTAGCCGGAGGTAGCCGGAGGTTCTTTTTTTTTATTAATAGGAATTCTAGGTATAGATTTCCTAATTATAGGAATAACTGGCATAGGACTTAATGAAATCATTTTACAAAGACTATCTCATAGATTGATTGGTGCTGCGCTTTTTTCTTAGCAGGAATAAGTTGTGATAGAATACCTTTTTTTTTTTATCTCGAAGATCTCGAAGATCTCGAAGAGATGGGGGATACCTATTCCAATGTCAAAAATCTTTATCATGTTTAGTAGTTTCTCGATGGTTTCTCTTGCATTGCCAGGAATGAGTGATTTTGTTACAGAATTCTTACTCTTTTTTGAAATAATTACCAGCCCAAAATATCTTTTCATACCAAAAATGTTAATTACATTTGTAATGTCAATTGGAATGATATTAACTTCTATTTTTTATTATCTATGTTACGATATTACGTCAGATTTTCTATGGATACAAGCTATTTAATATTACAAACTCGAATTTTTTTGATTCTGGACTACGAGAACTTTTTGTCTTGATCTATATCTTTCTATCTGTAATAGGAATTGGTATTTATCCTGATTTGTTCTCCCGTTATCGGTTGACAAGGTACAAGTTATCTTTTTATAGATACTAATTCTTTTTTTAGATTAAAGAAATTAAATTAATTGGAAAAAAAAAAGTCTTATAATTCTTTGACTTTCATATTTTCACGATTCTTCGTTGTGCAATGAAAAAAAGGTAAGTGTTAATTAGAATTGTAATTAGATATATCTAAAGTTTTTGAGAACCTTTTAAATAGATTAAATAGAGGTAAATAGAGGAATTATTCAAAAGGTTCTCAAAAACTCGCATAAAATTTCATTGTGTATCTGACGATTCTTTTATGTATCCTTTATGCAGTTTATTTTATTCAATTAGATATTCATTGGAATGAGCCATAACTATGGAACCCGATTCCTAATAGATTGATCCCAAAATAGCATATCCAAATTAGGAGAAATCCTATAGAAGCTACAAATGCCGAATTCGTAACTTGATTTTGCAATTTTGAATTTTTTCTAGTATGTAAATAAATTGCAAATATGGTCCAAGTAATAAATGCCCAAGTTTCCTTAGGATCCCAATTCCAATATGAACCCCATGCTTCATTAGCCCATACTGCTCCAGAAAGAATGCCTATGGTTAAAAAGGTAAACCCTAAACTAATGACACGATAACTCCAAGAATCCAAATGCTGAATTAATTGATATTTGTAAAAATTTTGAAATGATAGGAAAGAAGTCTTTTTTAAAATACTTCCTTTTTCGTTCAAATATTCCATATCACCAAAGAAAAATGATTTCCTTAAACTTAAAAAATTCTTGTTTTTCAAAAAAAAATTGATTTTTTTTTGAAATGTAATCACTATAAGAGCAACTGATAATAATGATCCGCATAAAAGAGCTGCATAGCTCAATAACATCATACTGACATGCATCATTAACCACTGAGATTGTAGAGCAGGTACTAATATTGCGGGTTGATGCATTTCAGTTGAAAGACCTGACGTGGCGAAACCTTGGGTAAAAAAGGCACTTGGTGCAGTTATTTCGTTTAAATCATTTTTAGAATTCCTAATATACGGAATTATATGAATAATGGATAAACTCCATGAAAGGAAAATTAATGATTCGTATAAATTACTTAAAGGAAAATGTCCCGAAGAAATCCAACGAATAACTAAAAAACCTGTTATAGAGGAAAAAGTAGCTATCATTCCTTTTTCTGACGAATTACGTAATTCTTCGATTTCGTAGACTAATAAGTTCATCAAATGAATTATAATCACAATTGAGATGATCGAAAAGGAAATATGAGTTAATATATGCTCTAAGGTCGCAAATATCATAAAGAAAAGTCCTTTTTAAAAAATTGAAATTGGGGCTTAAATAGAATCTAAAATATTGAAAAATTTAGATTCTTTAGATTCTATTAGATCTATTATACTATTAGATCTATTTTATCTTTAGTATTAATAGATCTATTGTATCTTTATTATTAACATGAATTAATATTTATGCCGCCACTCGGACTCGAACCGAGATGCTCTAGCACTGCTTCCTAAGAGCAGCGTGTCTACCAATTTCACCATAGCGGCGGCTTACTTTAAATAATAATAGGAAATTCATGTTGAATTGTCTATATTCAATAAAGTTTAGCAAACAATGAAGAAAGATGCATTTCCATTCGTATATTCATATGGAAATGTTCAACTACTTAATTAGTATCTTCATCTTCGTAAGTTCATTTTTAATAATCAATTTTATCCGTACTAGAAATATAGTTTTTGTTTATCCAGAACAGTCAGAACTAAAAAGTTTCGTTTTCATTTCAGTCGGAGTCTAAAATTCATAATCTTTTTTATAATGATTTTGAGACCCAAGACCATAGTATTTAGTATTATTTAGTATAAAGTAGAATGGAATATTAAGATTCTTCCTTGTCTATCGTAATTGTGCTTTTCTATTTTGAAAAGCACAATTCATAGGAAATCAAAAAAATCTCACGAATTCAATATCAATAAATCTAAATTTCAATAGATAAAAAAAAAATAAAATACACAATACTGAGTACTTCGAATCAAGTAGACAGAAAGATTCTTATTTTTCTATTACCTAGCTCTAACTATTAATAAGGAAAAGTGAAATAAAATACAATACACAATACTTTGGAAGTTCTTTGAAACATATCAATTAAGATTTTTCCAAGACTCTTTTTTGTGCAACAAAGAAACTTTTTGACTGTCCGGTGGAAATAGATTTAGCTAAAGAAAAAGCTTTTACTGCCTCTAAAGATCCTTTTTTTTTCCAAAGATTTCTACGAATATGCTTTTTTGACATAGAAGTACGTTTTTTTGGAACTGCCATTCAAAAGGTAAGTGACTCCTTTTTTTTTTATCGTTGTATGTGAAAGACATATATTGTTCAAAAAAGAACTACTTTTTCTTAGTTATTATCTATAATTTAATTCTATAAATTCCAAAAATCCTTCAATAATATCATAACATAAAAATAGAAAAAAAAAAAGAAAATAAATAAGAAAATAAAAAGATTAATTCAATTTGATAGACAAAGATTCTTTGAATAATTGCATAATGTAAATAATATTGTAAATAATGTAATAATTACATATGTATTTTATGTATTTTCTTCTTCCATAATCCAAGCTCGGAGAAGTAAGAGATAAGAGGGCCCTATGGAGAATGTGGTCATAAATCCATAATAGAGCCCTATCACAACAACCGAATTTATTATTTTCATGCATAAGGATAATGGATTACCTAGTAGAAAAG